CGAGACTTTTTCTCCGAGATATTATGTGCAATTAAGAAACCTACTACTGAAGCTAATGAGTTCAAATTAAACTAATTTTTTTAATTTTCATTTTTATACGGAAAAAAAGGAACGATGTGCTTTCAATCAGTATCGAAAGGAAAATAATTGATTTCTTGCTTTATTTATTGCTTGTCAAGGGAAATAAAGCATTTATTAAAATTAAAAGAAGTTATACAACCCAGCTCTTTTTATTAGTTTAGAAGTTGAGTTTATAGTTTATCTAAGAATGACTCAATGAATCGGTTGATTGGAATCGCGGGAGGGGTAGATGTCACAGATGATGAATCAATTTCTTTTTATACACCTGCCACTTTCTCTTTGTTAGTGCTGTCTATAATGATAGAGGAATCAAAAACTTTCAATTGAACTTATTCTTTGTATTGGTATTTTTGCTTATCTCCTATTTTCCAAAAATGGAAACTTAGGTAAGTGCTTTTTGATAAACATATGTATAAAAAGAATATATTTCATTTAGCTTCTTCATGCCTACTCTAACTAGTTATTTTGGTTTTCTACTAGCGGCTTTAACTATAGCCTCCGTTCTATTTATTGGTCTGAGCAAGATACGACTTATTTAATTTTCAATTCATATTAGAAATACACAATTCATAAAAAGAAATCTTTCTGTGAGATTCCCTGTATTCTAGAATTATGTACTAGGTTAGGTCAATTGACAATTCTTGGTCATTGAGATTCAATGATAATTCGGATTAATAGTTAGGTATAGATATTACCTCCCCTTAATTCCTTTTTCAAACAAATTGAAATGATTGAAGTTTTTCTATTTGGAATCGTGCTAGGTCTAATTCCTATTACTTTAGCTGGATTATTCGTAACTGCATATTTACAATACAGGCGTGGCGATCAGTTGGACCTTTGATTAATTAACATCTCTTTTTTGATTGACCTCCTCCTTTCTTTAATACACAGGAGGTCAAATTTAGATTGCCGATTAAGTTCGTGAAGCTGTTTCAGTCTAATTTGATCTAAAAAGAACGGAATCACGCTCTGTAGGATTTGAACCTACGACATCGGGTTTTGGAGACCCGCGTTCTACCGAACTGAACTAAGAGCGCTGTCTTATCAGAAAAGACAAGACTGTAACGAAAGTATTCTTTTTGTAACTCCAATACATCTTGTATGACTATTCTAGTAGGATAAAAATAGTATGGATGAAAGAAGAGATTATAGTATGGATGAAAGAAGAGATTATAGACGGCCAATTTGAATCGATTTCGATTAATCCCTCTTTACTGCTCAAAGGAGAAGTAATAGGTAGGGATGGCAGGATTTGAACCTGCGACATTTTGTACCCAAAACAAACGCGCTACCAAGCTGCGCCACATCCCTTCAATGGGTCTATAATGTCATTGTAGAGAATTCCTGTCTTGCTTTCCACAATGCTACCCCGTTGCTATATACAATCAAATTGAATATATAAAAAATGCAAGATTTTTTTATTGATATCTAATTCAATATTATTTATTATTTATATATTAATATAGATTAATATAGGAATAGTAAATTTTATTAGATACATCTGAAATACGGAATAGAATCCATCGGAAAAATAAAGGAGTCTTTTTCGGGAATGCTTGGGGACGCATTTTTTGGTTTTAAGAAAAAGAAAATCTTATTTACCGGATCGTTGTACCCTTCAATTGGAATTAGGAATTCCGTGGACAACTATAACTAGAAGTGGTCCTTAACTTCATATGCATCTGATCATATATGTATTACTATTATGTATTCCAATAAAATATGTATTTCAATAAAAAAAAAAGAAGGAGCTTTTTCAATGCGAGATCTAAAAACATATCTCTCTGTGGCACCGGTACTAAGTACTTTATGGTTCGCGTCTTTAGCAGGTTTATTGATAGAGATTAATCGTTTTTTCCCGGATGCGCTGACATTCCCCTTTTTTTCATTATAGTTATTGACATGGGAAGGAATAACGAAGATTAGAGCTATAATTAACTATCTGTGAGTTTCTTTCCCCCCTTTTCTCTTTTTTCCCTTTTTTGTTTGTTTAAAGTTTAAATTAAAATAAGGGAGGAAAGAGAAAGAATTAAAGTAGATTCGCCAACTGCGAGACTCGAATTCAAGTTCGAATTCATGAATATTAATTAATTTATATAATATAATAATAGAGGAATAATAGAGGAATAATAGAGGAATGGGAGTAAGAGTAGTCTATAAGATACTTATATGAAATATTGTTATTAGACTCTGATTTGAAATCTAGTTTTTCAGGAGTTGTATATTATTTACCCTAATTGATTATTGATTACAGCGAAACCTTTCATCTTTGAATTTCAAGTTAGTCACTTCTATTTTTTCTTTCCTTTCTTCTTCTTCGTTTCGGATCGAAAATAGAAGCGTTGAGTCAATCAAAAATCCAAGGGAGGTTCATGGCCAAGAGTAAAGATGTCCGAATAACGGTTATTTTAGAATGTACCAGTTGTGTCCGAAACGGTGTTACTAGGGTATCAACGGGCATTTCCAGATATATGACTCAAAAGAACCAGCACAATACGCCCAATCGATTGGAATTGAGAAAATTCTGTCCCTATTGTTACAAACATACCATTCATGGGGAGATAAAGAAATAGATCGAACCATGCGTGTAACCCTTTCAAGGAAGGGGAAAAAATGACATTATATATATAACATATATAAATATAAACAAACCAAATCCCATTTATTTCTTCTTTTCTAAAATTCAAATTCATTTTAGATTCGACAGAAATAGGGTTTTGGGGATAAGGAATAAACTAAACAAGCCATGTATAAATCCAAGCGACCCTTTCTGAAACCCAAGCGGCCCTTTCTGAAATCCAAGCGGCCCTTTCTGAAATCCAAGCGGCCCTTTCTGAAATCCAAGCGGCCCTTTCGTAGGCGTATGCCCCCAATCCAACCGGGGGATCGAATTGAGTATAGAAACATGAGTTTAATTAGTCGATTTATTAGTGAACAAGGAAAAATATTATCTCGACGAGTGAATAGATTGACCTTGAAACAACAACGATTTATTACTATTGCTATAAAACAAGCTCGTATTTTATCTTCGTTACCTTTTCTTAACAATCAGAAACGATTTCTTACTAAGGCGAAACGATTTCAAAAAAATAAGAAACGATTTCAAAAAAATAAGAAACGATTTCAAAATCCAAATAAGAAACGATTTCAAAATCCAAATAAGGAGAAATGATTTCAACAGAAACGATTTCTTACTAAGGCGAAACGATTTCAAAAAAATAAGAAACGATTTCAAAAAAATAAGAAACGATTTCAAAATCCAAATAAGAAACGATTTCAAAATCCAAATAAGGAGAAATGATTTCAAAATAATGAGAAACAACTGAAAAATAATGAAAAACGATTTAAAAGAACCGAATCGACCGCTAGACCTACGGGTCTTAGAGCCAGAAAGAAATAGGCTTACTCTTTCTTTATTTGAATCAAAATTCCAATCCGAACTCAAACATAGGTTGAGGCTTTACTCGAAAAATCCGAGAATCTAGATTTGATTATCGTGCCGTAAGAAAAAAAGAATCGAGGAATAAGAAATATTTTTTTATTGAGCGTGTTCATTCATTTTGACTACTTTCTCCTATTTTATCACATTCTTATCCATTTTGACTCTACCCTCCCGGAGTTCATTCTCCGGGGAACTCTGTTCAAATTATTCCTGCGGATTCTTTCCAATCTACTTTTTTTACGATCTCATTAGATACGATCTCATTCGAAATCATATAAATGCAATTCTTATTTGATATAGCTATTTGTGCAAGTATTTTACGATTAAGAAACAACTGTCTCTTGTACAGATCGTGTATGAATCTACTATAAGTATAGGATATCCCCCTTTCCCGAATTACTGCGTTTATTCGAGTAATCCACAAACGACGAAAATCTCTCTTTTTCCTATCCCTATCCCGATGTGCCGAATCCAAAGCTCTTATTTCCTGTTGACTCATTGTTCGAGCAAGCCTCGCATGAGCCCCTTGAAAGCTTGATACAAAGGAGCGCACTTTTGTTCTACGTCTCCGAGTTGCATATCCCCGTTTAGTTCTGGTCATTGAATAAATGAAACTTTGACGAATACCGAATGGATTTCCCTTTTTTCAGTTATTCTTTGTCCCTTTTTCTAGTCTATTAATAACAAAACATATTTTCCAATATATAAACTAAAAATTCCAATGGCTTTGGCTACGATAACCTTCCTAACCACAATTTTTTCTTTTTTCTAGGCATTTCACTTCGAACTAAGAAGTTGTATTCTATTAGGTATCAAAAATAGAGTCAATAAAAAAAGAAATAGAAGTGGAGAAAGAAATAGTGGATTCCATCGTTTCTATGGTTACTTCTTAAACGGTGAGGTCTTCTCTATACACCGGAGCCTTTACTTAATCTTAATTTAAGCAATCTTATTGGGAACTTGTATAGTTCACATTCTTTGGCTCTACCCATGAATTATCCAGTAATAGGTCTTTCACAACGAGATCTACCTATACAGTAACGGTATTTTATTCTGAAGGTTGGCTGGGTAGCTGACCGTGTTAGTCCGTTCTTCTTGTAAGGGGCATAATCTTTCTGTTTTTTAACTAAGACTTCCTCCGCTTAATGGATAATCGTTTGCTACCAATGGAAAATTGCTTCTCATCTTAATCTTAAATTGAGATGATTGGGTTTGCACCAATGGAAACCATAAATTTCATGCACAATAGAGGGATATGATAGATTTTCTTATTTCTCGTTTTTAGATAGTGAATGGAGTTCATTTTTACATTATATACCTATTTATCGGGGTGGATCGTTGACACTGGAAAAATGGGTTTCTTTCTTTTGTCCCAGCTCATGATCTGAACGAGTCGCACATACACCCTAGTACATGTTCCTCGACGCTGAGGGCATCCCCGAAGTGCGGGGGATTTTGTGACATTTCTGATTGGCTGTCTTGTATTTCTAATAAGTTGTTTAATAGTTGGCATGTTGAATCATAGACATAATGGGCTGGTTTAGATTGATCCTAACCGCGTGCATGAGTCTGAATTGCTTGTCTTTCCTATTCTCTTAACTAAGAGAATTGTTCTATTAAAAAGCGGTTAAATATTCTATTAAATTGCGAATTTGCGTCAAATCCGGCTATTGATCTACAGATCTACAGTTAGAAGATCAACAACTCCATAAGCTTTTGCTTCTGTTGCTGACATAAAGCAGTCTCTATCCATGTCACACCATATAATTACGTAGTGTTGGCCCGTTCTTCGTGCATAAGCCTGTGTGATCTTTTCACGTACCTTCTATCTCATACTACTCCCTCGATACATAATCTAATGTTTTGAAAAAAAAACATTCTTATATCAAATTCAAAGTGCCATGCTATTATTACTTAATATTTAATATTCATATTTCATATGGCGAAGGCATAGTCCTTTTTTCTCTCAAATAAAAACCCGTTGGCGCCAAGAGTGAGGGAATGCTAGACGTTTAGTAATTGTTCCTCCGACCAAGATAAAAGACGCCATTGAAGCGACTACTCCCAGAGCGAATGTATGCACATCTGGTTTCACACCTTGCATCATATCATAAATACCTATTCCACTTTATTAGTCCAACCAAGCTAACCATAAATGATTCTAATTGATAATAGTAGTTTGAATCCCCCCAGAATGGATCTAATTGCACTTCACGCTCCAAATTTTAGATGATTCCATTTAGGCGAAACAGAGGATATCTCGCGCGGGGAGAGAACGGGGAAATCCCATATGACCCAATAGACCTGACAAGTCGCACTATATGTCAACCCAAGTCCCTTCTTCCTCTCCGGGAATTAGATAGGGTATTTTCGGAACACCAATAGGCATTAAATAAAACAAAAAAGAACTAAGTACTAGATTTCACTTTGATGTGGAAACATAACAATAGGTTTATTGTCTTTCTAATATTGTACTTTATAGTATTTTATCCATTCCATGGATTCGAAAAATTCATAAAGAAAGACAGAATAAGTAAGGGAAATTCTTACAAATAGGCCTTTCTAATGATGAAGAAGTATGGACGCATTCACTGATCGAAAAGGGTATCAACCCCCCATTGCATATTGGTACTTATTGAGTATAGAATAAATCTGCTTCTCTTTGTTCCTACGAGCGGAATTGTTACTAACATTACTAACAGAATCAAACAAATATGAATCCTTGCGCGGAAATAATCCACTGAAGAGGGGAGGTCCATAACACAGTCTAGCCTTTTCCAATGCAATAAAGTTACATAGTGTCTTTTTTTCATAAAGGGGTATTTCCATGGGTTTGCCTTGGTATCGTGTTCATACCGTTGTATTGAATGATCCCGGTCGCCTGCTTTCTGTCCATATAATGCATACAGCTCTGGTTGCGGGTTGGGCCGGTTCTATGGCTCTGTATGAATTAGCAGTTTTTGATCCCTCTGACCCCGTTCTTGATCCAATGTGGAGACAGGGTATGTTCGTTATACCATTCATGACTCGTTTAGGAATAACCAATTCGTGGGGTGGTTGGAGTATCACAGGAGGGACTATAACAAATTCGGGTATTTGGAGTTACGAAGGTGTGGCCGGGGCACATATTGTGTTTTCTGGCTTGTGCTTCTTGGCAGCTATCTGGCATTGGGTATATTGGGATCTAGAAATATTTTGTGATGAACGTACAGGAAAACCTTCTTTGGATTTACCCAAAATCTTTGGAATTCATTTATTTCTCGCAGGAGTGGCGTGCTTTGGTTTTGGTGCATTTCATGTAACAGGCTTGTATGGTCCTGGAATATGGGTGTCTGATCCTTATGGACTGACGGGAAAAGTTCAATCTGTAAATCCAGCATGGGGTGTGGAAGGTTTTGATCCTTTTGTTCCGGGAGGAATAGCCTCTCATCATATTGCAGCAGGGGCATTGGGTATATTAGCGGGCCTATTCCATCTTAGCGTCCGCCCACCCCAACGCCTATACAAAGGATTGCGTATGGGCAATATTGAAACCGTCCTTTCCAGTAGTATTGCTGCTGTCTTTTTTGCAGCTTTTGTTGTTGCCGGAACTATGTGGTATGGTTCAGCAACGACTCCGATTGAATTGTTTGGGCCTACTCGTTATCAATGGGATCAGGGGTACTTTCAGCAAGAGATATACCGAAGGGTTAGTGCTGGGCTAGCCGAAAACCAAAGTTTATCAGAAGCTTGGTCTAAAATTCCCGAAAAATTGGCTTTTTATGATTACATTGGTAATAATCCGGCAAAAGGGGGATTATTCAGGGCGGGCTCAATGGATAACGGAGATGGAATAGCGATTGGATGGTTAGGGCATCCTATTTTTAGAGATAAAGAAGGACGTGAACTTTTTGTACGTCGTATGCCTACCTTTTTTGAAACATTTCCGGTCGTTTTGGTAGACGGCGACGGAATTGTTAGAGCCGATGTTCCTTTTC